AACTTGCGTCTTGAAAATTATTTGGCGTTTGTATACGATATCCGCGATTCCTCTCGATCTTTAATTCAATATACAAATTAATTGGCTCCGTTAGGTTAGCTATATGCTGTGTATTATCAACGATTTCCACGGAAGGTGGTAAGATGATGTCTTGAGCAGTTATGCATCCAGGACCCTTCACACAAATGGACGCATCACGAGTTCCATACAGATTACTTCTCAATACAATTTCTTTCAAATTCATTAAAATTTCATGTACTGATTCTTGAATACCGCCTATGGTAGAGTATTCATGTGGTATTTTTTCAGATTTTGCACGTGTGATACATGTTCCCTCTATTTCTCCAAGCAAAGCTTTTCGCATCGCAATGCCGATAGTATCGGCTTGGCCCTTCATAAGTGGAGACAGAATAAAGCGTCCATAATAAAGACGCTTACTGTCTGCTCTTGATTCAACACACTTCCACTTTAGTGTCCGAGTCGATACTCTTATTTTCTCTCGAACCATAGTAATATTTTTTGATCAAATCATTGAATTATTTATTTCTCTTGAAATTTCTCTTCAATGTTTATTTTTACACACGTCGTTTTTTAGGGGGCCTACAGCCATTATGTGGCATAGGGGTTACATCCCGTACGAAACTTAAGAGTATACCGCTTCTACGAATAGCTCTTAATGCTGCATCTCTTCCGAGACCAGGGCCCTTGATCATTACTTCTGCTCGTTGCATACCCTGATCCACTACTGCCCGAATAGCATTTCCTGCTGCGGTTTGAGCGGCAAATGGTGTCCCTCTTCTTGTACCTTTGAATCCACAAGTACCGGCAGAGGACCAAGAAATTACCCGACCCCGTACATCTGTAACAGTCACAATTGTATTGTTGAAACTTGCTTGAACATGAATAACGCCCTTTGGTATTCTACGCGTACTTTTACGTGAGCTAATACGTCCATTTCTACGTGAACCGATTCTTGGTATGGGTTTTGCCATATTTTATCATCTCATAAATCTAAGTCAGAGATATATGGATATATCCATTTCATGTCAAAACGGATCCTTTCGTTATTTTTATGTGTATATCGTGGGTGGCCTTTAGGGGTACTTTTTTTATAAAGATTATCCTTGTCTTTGTTTATGTCTCCGATTGGAACAAATTACCATAATTCGTCTCCGCCTCCGGATCAGTCGACATTTTTCACAAATTTTCCGAATGGAGGCCCTTATTTTCATATTTGTCATTCCTTACCTTAATTCTGAATTTACTTATTGGAAGAAAATAAGTTTCTTGAAATTTTCTATTTCGAATTGTATCCCTACAAAAAAAGAATATTGCAAGTGAAAAGACTACTTCACCTAATCATTCGAATCTTTGTTTTGTAGTCTCTAAATTATACGCCCTCTGTTTCTGGTTGAATCGTAACAACTTACTGCAATTTTGACTCTATATGACCTAGTATATGTATAAAACTATGTCGAATCCTTTCTGAAACGTAACTTAGAATTGGATCCTCATTATCTAAACAAACCCCAAACATACCATTGGGAAGTGATTCAGTAATTAAACCTTCATAAATCCTTTTTTGTTCTTTCATTTCAGATGAAACCCCTTTCAAAGTATCAATTAATGAATGAGGAGTGGTATTCGAAACCCACCTCGTCGCGGTTTTTTTTTACAAATGGGAAGTTCCGTGTGTAATTCGAATCTCATAAAGATTACCATATATAACACAAAATTTCTCCGCCGATTCCCTGTAGTCGAGCTTCTCGGTCTGTCATTATACCCCGAGAAGTAGAAAGAATTACAATGCCCATTCCGCCTAAAATTCTAGGAATTCGTTGATAGTTAGAATAGATTCGTAGACCAGGTCGACTGATCCGTTTTAAATTTAAAATTGTTTTATATGGTCCTTTTCTATTTCTTCTATGTCGTAGGGTTAAAACCCAAAAATCCTTCTTGCTTTCCCGATGTTTCCTTACGTTTTCAATAAAACCTTCTCGTAAAAGTATTTTAACAATGTTTTCGGTGATGTTAGTAGATGGTATTCGAACCATTCCTTTTCTATTCATGTCAGCATTGCGAATAGAGGTTATTATGTTAGCAATAGTGTCCTTACCCATGATAAACGAAAATTATTGGTTACTTTTAATTTTGATCTAATCAACATGCTTTTTTTATTAAATAGTTATGAATTTAAAAAGATATATACGTGATACACAATCTACTAATTAATTTCATTCAAATACTATAACTATCTCACGGTCTCATCTTATAATACTTCAGGTGCTAATGAAATTATTTTAGTGAAATTTAACTGTCTCAATTCTCGGGCAATCGCACCAAAAATTCGAGTTCCTTTTGGATTTCCTTCTTGATCAATAACAACCGCAGCATTGTCATCATATCGTATTATCATACCGTTTTCTCGTTTGAGTTCTTTACAAGTACGTACAATTACAGCTCTGATCACTTCTGATCTTTCGAGAGGTGTATTTGGGAC